GTTCGAGTTTATTTATGGCATGAAACAACCCGAAGCATGGGTTTAGCTTATTAATACGTTCCAGAAAAAACCACTTAAATACATTTTGAATACAGTTGATTTTTTTTACCGACAAAAACCCGTGCTCAAAAATATAAAATAGAATAATATTATTATTTTTTTTTTGAGCACGGGTTTTTTTGTCCAAGTGTATCTTGTCTTTACCACGAATTATTTTCCTTGGTTAACAATAATTGTAGTTTTGCCGATATTGACAGGTTCCTTTATTTTCTTTCTCCCTCATAGAGGAAATAAAGTAATTAGGTGGTATACTATATGCATATGTATCTTAGAGCTTCTTTTAACAACGTATACATTCTGTTCTCATTTCCAATTGGACGATCCATTAACCCAATTAGCAGAGGATTATAAATGGATCGATTTTTTTGATTTTTATTGGAGATTGGGAATAGATGGACTTTCTATAGGACCTATTTTACTGACGGGATTTATTACCACTTTAGCTACTTTAGCGGCTTGGCCAATTACTCGAGATTCCAGATTATTCCATTTTATGATGTTAGCAATGTACAGCGGTCAAATAGGATTATTTGCTTCTCGAGACCTTTTACTTTTTTTCATCATGTGGGAGTTAGAATTAATTCCGGTTTATCTACTTCTATCGATGTGGGGGGGAAAGAAACGTCTCTATTCAGCTACAAAGTTCATTTTGTACACTGCGGGAGGGTCCCTATTTCTATTAATAGGAGTTTTGGGTATTGGTTTATATGGTTCTAATGAACCAACATTAAATTTTGAAACATTAGCTAATCAATCGTATCCTGCGGCACTGGAAATAATATTTTATATTGGATTTTTTATTGCTTTTGCTGTCAAATCACCGATTATCCCCTTACATACATGGTTACCAGACACCCACGGGGAGGCACATTATAGTACTTGTATGCTTCTAGCTGGAATTTTATTAAAAATGGGAGCCTACGGGTTGGTTCGGATCAATATGGAATTATTACCCCACGCGCATTCCCTATTTTCTCCCTGGTTGATTACAATAGGCGCAATACAAATAATCTATGCAGCTTCAACATCTCCGGGTCAACGTAATTTAAAAAAAAGAATAGCCTATTCCTCTATATCTCATATGGGTTTCATAATTATTGGAATTGGCTCTATAACCGATACGGGACTCAACGGAGCCATTTTACAAATAATCTCTCATGGATTTATTGGTGCTGCTCTTTTTTTCTTGGCAGGAACAAGTTATGATAGAATACGTCTTCTTTATCTCGACGAAATGGGTGGAATGGCTATCCCCCTTCCAAAAATATTTACGATGTTCAGTATCTTATCGATGGCTTCCCTTGCATTACCGGGCATGAGCGGTTTTGTTGCAGAATTATTAGTATTTTTTGGAATAATTACAAGTCAAAAATATCTTTTAATGCCAAAAATACTAGTTACTTTTTTAATGGCAATTGGAATGATATTAACGCCTATTTATTTATTATCCATGATACGACAAATGTTCTATGGATACAAGCTATTTAATGTTCCAAATTATTATTTTTTTGATTCTGGACCGCGAGAGTTATTTGTTTCGATCTCTATCCTTCTACCAATAATAGGTATCGGTATTTATCCGGATTTCGTTCTTTCATTATCAGTTGACAAGGTGGAAGCTATTATATCTAATTATTTTTATCAATAGTTTTCAGGAAAAAAGAATAAATCAAAAAGCAATCATAAAATTTTGGATATTATTCGTTGTACAATGCGAAAGAAGTCTTTTTTCTCTTAAGTTTTAAGTTAAGTAAAAATGAATTGTAACTAGATAGATTTGAACTTTGTGAGAACCGTTTAAATCAAGCAGTGTAGTGATTCAAACGGTTCTCGACAGCTTATTTCTTATCTTCTATTCTATTCTTACTTACTTCTATCTTTGTATTCGTAAGGATCTTTTTCATTTAATTATATGTTAATGTAAATAAAATGAACCGTAACTATGTAACCCTATTCCTAATAAATTGACTCCAAAATAGCATATCCAAATGATAAGAAAGCCCATAGAAGCCACAACTGCGGAATTGACACTTTCCAAATTTTGAGTTGTTCGAGTATGTAAATAAATGGCAAATATGGTCCAAGTAATAAACGCCCACGTTTCTTTTGGGTCCCAATTCCAATAGGATCCCCATGCCTCATTAGCCCATACTGCTCCTGAAAGAATACCTATTGTTAAAAAGATAAACCCTAAACTAATAATCCGATAACTCCAATGATCTAATTGCTGAATCAGTTGAGCTCTGTAATAATTTCTAAAAGAAAAAAAAGAAGTGTTTAGTAAAACATTGTTTCTGTGATTCATGTATTGGATCTCTCCAAAGAAAAATGAGTCATTTAAAAAATTATTGTTTTGACTAAAAATCCTTAGAACTTTTCGAAATGTAATGACTAAGAGAGATACTGATAATAATGATCCACATAAAAGAGCTGCATAGCCCAATATCATCATACTTACGTGCATCATTAACCAATGGGATTGGAGAGCAGGTACTAATATCTCTGATTGATGCATTTCAGTTAACAGACCTGAAGTAACAAAGCCTTGGGTAAAAATAGTCGTTGGCGCGGTTATCGCGCTTAAATAATTTTTCTTTTTTTTAACATATGGAACCATATGAATAATGGAGAAACTCCATGAAAGAAAAATTAATGATTCATATAAATTACTTAAGGGGAAATGGCCCGAATAAATCCAACGAGTGATTAATAATCCTGTTATACAGAAAAAAGTCGCTATCATCCCTTTTTCTGACGAATTATATAGTCCTCTGGTTTCATCGACTGATAAGCTTATAAAATAAATTGTAATTACAATTGAAACGATCGAAAAGGAGATATGAGTTAATATATGTTCTAAAGTAGAAAATATCATAATTAAAAAAAAGGGGGGGGGGGGGTACAAAATTATATGAAATTGAAATTAAGAATTGAATTCATTATAGGACTTATTATATCTCTTGTATAAGATGTCATGCCGCCACTCGGACTCGAACCGAGATGCTCTAGCACTGCTTCCTAAGAGCAGCGTGTCTACCGATTTCACCATAGCGGCGTAGGGTATTTGAAATAATAATAATCCATTTTTAGTTAATCGTCGAGATTGAATTGACTCCTTCAATTCAATATTTCAATATTCAATATAAATCTTTAATATCCTTTTAATCGTCGAGATTGAATTGACTCCTTCAATTCAATATTTCAATATTCAATATAAATCTTTAATATCCTTTTAATAAAATTTTTATTTTTCCTAAAGATCTTATATCTTCTTTTATGTAGAAAATAAGAAAACTTATTTCTTATTGTGACAAGTGAACCGATGGGGAAAATAAGAATCCCCACTCGGAAATCATAAAATATATTAAAAAAAGGGTACCATTTTAAGATTTAGATTCTTTAATCTAACGTTTGATCATTTATTTGTCGTACAAAAAAACTTTTTGAATTTCCGGTTGACAGAGACTTCGCTAATGAAAAAGCTTTCAACGCTGCCCAATATGCCTTTTTTTTCCAAATATTTTTACGAATACGTTTTTTTGAGATAGAAGTACGTTTTTTTGGAACTGCCATGAAAAATAAAAAAAAAAAGTGATTCATTTCTATAGTTGGATGTGAAAGACATCTATTAGTCAAACAATTAAAATTTTTCTTTCTTTTTCCTGATATTGTATAGAATAAAAAAAAATGGAAAAACAAAACTTTAGAATGTTTTTTTTTGTTTTTTTGATCGCCCTGTCCATTTTTGTCCTGCTATATTTTCTATGTACCGGTAATAAAACAAGTAAATAGATTGAAAGGTTCCTACCTCACTCACCTAATTCAAAATTACTTTTTTTTGCTATTAAATTGATCAAGCTCAAAGGAGCGAGTACACCTAATTTGAATTTCAAAATTTGAATGAAACTAGGAGTTACTTATTCTAGTAATTTTACTTTTTATGTTATGAACATAAAAATTTCTAATATCATATTCTTTACTACAATGAAAGATGTCTTCTAGTTCAATAAAAGACAATTGCTGAATTCCTTCATGAATTTTATCAATAAACGAACAAAAAAAGTTCTTTAGAGTCAAGTTATGGGCTATCTTATTATTACTATTCTATTAGTCATATCAAAATAAAGTAATGTATTAAGTAGTATATTAGTAGTATATTTTGGTCTAATTCTTTTTCTTTGCTTTATAGATATAAATTATCGGAATAGGTAATATTAATTGAAATTTTTTTGTATCTTCCTAAAAATCTTAGTTAATATATTTAAAAAATCTTAGTTAATATATTTATATTAATAAAAAAAATTGTAATCATTTCACCAACTTGAACTTCTTGATTTGAATATTTGACGTATTGAAAAAAAAAAATTGAGAAAAATTATAAGAATAGAAAATAAAAATAAAATTTTCCATTCCATATCTTTATTTTTTATTGAACTTAAAAAAGTGATAAGAGCCGGTGAATCAGAAAGAATTCATTTAGAATAAAACAAGAATAAAAAGATTTTTGATTATGGAATATACATATCAATATTCATGGATTATACCTTTCATTCCACTACCAGTTCCTATGTTAATAGGAGTGGGACTTGTACTTTTTCCAACGGCAACAAAAAATCTCCGTCGTGTGTGGGCTTTTTCTAGTATTTTATTGTTAAGCATAGTTATGATGCTTTCATTCTATCTATCTATTCAGCAAATAAATAGAAGTTCTATTTATCAATATGTATGGTCTTGGACCATTAATAATGATGTTTCTTTAGAATTCGGTTACTTAATTGATCCGCTTACTTCTATTATGTTAATATTAATTACTACCGTTGGAATTTTGGTTCTTTTTTATAGTGATAATTATATGTCTCATGATCAAGGATATTTAAGATTTTTTGCTTATCTGAGTTTTTTCAATGCTTCAATGTTGGGATTAGTTACTAGTTCTAATTTGATACAAATTTATATTTTTTGGGAATTAGTTGGAATGTGTTCTTACCTATTAATAGGTTTTTGGTTCACGCGACCTATTGCAGCAACTGCTTGTCAAAAAGCGTTTGTAACTAATCGTGTAGGGGATTTTGGTTTATTATTAGGAATTTTGGGTCTTTATTGGATAACGGGTAGTTTTGAATTTCGGGATTTGTTCGAAATATTCAATAACTTGATTTATAATAATGAAGTTAATTTTCTATTTGCTACTTTGTGTTCCTTTCTTTTATTTGCTGGTGCAGTTGCTAAATCGGCCCAATTTCCTCTTCATGTATGGTTACCTGATGCCATGGAAGGCCCTACTCCGATTTCGGCTCTTATCCACGCTGCTACTATGGTAGCAGCGGGAATTTTTCTTGTAGCTCGACTTCTTCCTCTTTTTATAATCATACCTTACATAATGAATTTCATATCTTTGATAGGTATAGTAACAGTATTATTAGGAGCTACTTTAGCTCTGGCTCAAAAAGATATTAAAAGAAGTTTAGCTTATTCTACGATGTCTCAACTCGGTTATATGATGTTAGCTCTAGGTATGGGTTCTTATCGAGCTGCTTTATTTCATTTGATTACTCATGCCTATTCCAAAGCATTATTATTTTTAGGATCTGGATCTATTATTCATTCCATGGAATCTATTGTTGGCTATTCTCCAGATAAAAGTCAGAATATGGTTCTTATGGGAGGTTTAAAAAAGTATGTCCCAATTACAAAAATCGCTTTTTTAGTGGGTACACTTTCCCTTTGTGGTATTCCACCCCTTGCTTGTTTTTGGTCCAAAGATGAAATTCTTAATGATAGTTGGTTGTATTCGCCGATCTTCGCAATAATAGCTTGTTCCACAGCAGGATTAACGGCATTTTATATGTTTCGGGTCTATTTACTTACTTTTGAGGGACATTTAAACGTTCAATTGCAAAATTATAGTGGTCAAAAAAGTAGTTCTTTCTATTCAATATCTCTATGGGGAAAAGAAATACCACAAACTAGTAAAAAAAAATTGCGTTTAGGAAGTTTATTGGCAATGGATAATAATGAAAGGACTTCTTTTTTTTGGAATAAGATATATCAAATTGATGATAATGTAAAAAACATTATAAGCCCGGTTCTTACTACTATTAGTTTTCGCACTAAAAACACTTTCTCTTATCCTCATGAATCGGACAATACTATGATATTTCCCATCTTTCTATTAGTCCTACTTACTTTGTTTGTCGGAGCTATAGGAATTCCGTTTAATCAAGACGGAAACGATTTAGATCTATTATCTAAATTGTTAAATCCGTCTATAAATCTTTTACATCAAAATTCAGATAATTCTGTAAATTGGGAGGAATTTGTTATAAATGCAAGTTTTTCCCTCAGTATAGCTTTTTTTGGAATATCTTTAGCGACTTTTTTATATAAGCCTATTTATTCATCTTTGCAAAATTTAAACTTACTTAATTCAGTTGTTAAAAGAACTACTAATAGAGTTCTGTGGGACAAAATACTAAATGTGATATATGATTGGTCATATAATCGTGGTTATATAGATGCTTTATATACAAAATCTTTAACTAAGGGTATAAGAGGATTGGCTGAACTAACTCATTTTTTTGATAGACGAGTAATTGATGGAATTACAAATGGTTTCGGTTTTGCGAGTTTCTTTTTAGGAGAGGGTATGAAATATGTAGGCCGCGGTCGCATCTCTTCGTATCTCTTATTTTATTTAGTATTTGTATTAGTTTTTTTATTAATTTTTTATTTTTTTAATTTCAATTTTTTATAAAACATTGAAAAATTTTGTTGTATCTTTTTCTTTTTTCTCTTTATCTAAAACCATAATAAATATTTATCTTCTTTAAATATTTCTAACTTTGAATTCTCTTTATTGCCGTCCAGATAAGAAGTTTTATAAACTGGGTTATCTTTATAGAATGTCTCTTTAAAATGGAATTCCTCCCCCTTTCCATTTACTCGGATCTCTTCCCTTTCATCGATTTTGTCCGGATCCTCCTTTTCTTCCGAAAAAAGGGAAGGAGAAGGATCTTCTTCAGTGGATCCCTCTTGTTCCTGTTTAGTCCCCTTCGTTTCGAAAGTTCTTTCTATTTCTACATCTGTTTCTTCCTCACTTTCCCCCCTTTCTTCCGTTTCTGAGGTTTCTTTCAGTTTTTTAGTAACAATGGGTGACGGTATTCTGCCTAAATAGTAAACACAGGTAATAAATAAGAGAATACTAAAGATTCGATCCATAGAATTTCTCAATTCTGACACAAGGTACTTATTAGATCGAATAAGTACATTAGATCTAATAGAATTATTTTGCTGTATCCAGACTAATACCAATTCAACCCATTTCATAAATAAAATGTGACCAATTAACCAACCAACAAAACTACTTGTTACAAATAACATCTTGTTGTTGCATCGAAACATATAAATGTTGACTAATCTGGCTAACATTGAACTTGGTAA